AATCACGATGGTATTTTCTTGTTCCTGAATGGGTCTCTTTCATCTTTTTAGGTCTATGCTCTACTCCGGGTAAAGATCTGCCCGATTTGGATTTGCACATATAGGACAAATCTTCCCATCACCATTTCTTTTTGTTATGACTTTACAAATAACAAACAGCAATCATTTATGATACATGTAGTAATCATAGATATATTACCAATTGGGTTTTTTCTAAACGGAGCCTGGATACTTCATTTTTTAGTCCAACCAAAGCCAACCATAAATTATTCTAATTGATAATAGTACTATGAATCTCCCCAAAGAATGCATCTAATTGCACTTCACGCTCCAATTTTTTGATGATTCAATTTCTCTTTCTTGGGCGAAACAGAGGATATCTCGATCGGGGGAGAGAACGGGGAAATCCCATATGACCCAATATATCTGACAAGTCGCACTATACGTCAACCCAAGATGCATCTTCCTCTCCAGGACTGCGGAAAGGTACTTTTGGAACACCAATAGGCATGAATTGAAAGAAAAAAGAACTAAATACTATATTTGACTTTGATGTGGAAACGTAACAATATGGTTTTATTGTCTTTATAATATTGGCTTTATCGTATTTATTTTATCCATAAATTAGAAAAATTTAGAAAGAAAGACAAAATAAATAAAGGAAAATTTTTACGAATAAGTCCTTCTAATGATAAACATTTACTCATAGAAAATGGTACCAACCCCCCATTGCGTATTGGTACTTATCGAGTATAGAATAAATCTGCTTCTCTTTGTTCCTACGAACAGAATTATTCCATTATTACAAACAGAATAGAATAAATAGTAACCTAGCCCTTCTTAGGAAATAATCCACCGAACAAGGGAGGTCCATAGGATAGTCATAGTATAGTTTTTTTCAATGCAATAAAGTTACGTAGTGTCTATTTTTCTTTGATAAAGGGGTATTTTCCATGGGTTTGCCTTGGTATCGTGTTCATACCGTTGTATTGAATGATCCCGGCCGGTTGCTTTCCGTTCATATAATGCATACAGCTCTGGTTGCTGGTTGGGCGGGCTCGATGGCTCTGTATGAATTAGCAGTTTTTGATCCTTCTGACCCTGTTCTTGATCCAATGTGGAGACAGGGTATGTTCGTTATTCCCTTCATGACTCGGTTAGGAATAACCAATTCATGGGGAGGTTGGAGTATCACAGGAGGGACTGTAACGAATCCGGGAATTTGGAGTTACGAAGGTGTAGCTGGGGCACATATTGTGTTTTCTGGCTTATGCTTTTTGGCAGCTATCTGGCATTGGGTCTATTGGGATCTAGAAATATTTTGTGATGAACGGACAGGAAAACCTTCTTTGGATTTGCCCAAGATCTTTGGAATTCATTTATTTCTCTCCGGGGTGGCTTGCTTTGGTTTTGGTGCATTTCATGTAACAGGCTTGTATGGTCCCGGAATATGGGTGTCCGATCCTTATGGACTAACGGGAAAAGTACAACCTGTAAATCCGTCGTGGGGCGTGGAAGGATTTGATCCTTTTGTTCCGGGAGGAATAGCTTCTCATCATATTGCAGCAGGTACATTGGGCATATTAGCGGGTTTATTCCATCTTAGCGTCCGACCGCCACAACGTCTATACAAAGGATTGCGTATGGGAAATATTGAAACCGTACTTTCCAGTAGTATCGCAGCTGTCTTTTTTGCAGCTTTTGTTGTTGCTGGAACTATGTGGTATGGTTCAGCAACTACCCCCATCGAATTATTTGGCCCGACTCGCTATCAATGGGATCAGGGTTACTTCCAGCAAGAGATATATCGAAGAATTAGCGCTGGGCTAGCCGAAAATCAAAGTTTATCAGAAGCCTGGTCTAAAATTCCTGAAAAATTAGCTTTTTATGATTATATCGGCAATAATCCGGCAAAAGGAGGATTATTCAGGGCAGGCTCAATGGATAACGGAGATGGAATAGCGGTTGGATGGTTAGGACACCCTATCTTTAGAGATAAAGAAGGCCGTGAGCTTTTTGTACGTCGTATGCCTACTTTTTTTGAAACATTTCCAGTCGTTTTGGTAGACGGCGATGGAATTGTTAGAGCTGATGTTCCTTTTAGAAGGGCAGAATCGAAGTATAGTGTTGAACAAGTAGGTGTAACCGTTGAGTTCTACGGCGGTGAACTCAATGGAGTCAGTTATAGTGATCCTGCTACTGTGAAAAAATATGCTAGACGCGCTCAATTGGGTGAAATTTTTGAATTAGATCGTGCGACTTTGAAATCCGATGGTGTTTTTCGTAGCAGTCCAAGGGGTTGGTTTACTTTTGGGCATGCTTCGTTTGCTTTGCTCTTCTTCTTCGGACACATTTGGCATGGTGCTAGAACCTTGTTCAGAGATGTTTTTGCCGGTATTGACCCAGATTTGGATGCTCAAGTAGAGTTTGGAGCATTCCAAAAACTTGGGGATCCAACTACAAGAAGACAGCCAGTCTGATACAGGACTGCTTTGGTATC